AATTTGTATCCATTTTTCATGATATTATGTATGGATCAGATATATCATGGCGAATTCTTCAGAAAAAATGGTGTCTTCCACAATGGAATCTGATAAGTGAGATTTCGAGAAAGTGTTTACATAATCTTCTTCTGTCCGAAGAAATGATTCATCGAAATAATGAGTCACCATTGATATCGACACATCCGAGATCGCCAAATGTTCGGGAGTTCCTCTATTCAATCCTTTTCCTTCTTCTTGTTGCTGGATATCTCGTTCGTACACATCTTCTCTTTGTTTCCCGAGCCTCTAGTGAGTTACAGACAGAGTTCGAAAAGGTCAAATCTTTGATGATTCCATCATACATGATTGAGTTGCGAAAACTTCTGGATAGGTATCCTACATCTGAACTGTTCTGGTTAAAGAATCTCTTTCTAGTTGCTCTGGAACAATTAGGGGATTCTCTAGAAGAAATGCGGGGTTCTGCTTCTGGCGGTAACATGCTATTGGGTGGTGGTTCCGCTTCTGGGGTCAAATCAATACGTTCTAAGAAGAAATATTTGAATATCAATCTCATTGATCTCATAAGTACCATACCAAATCCCACCAATCGAATCACTTTTTCGAGAAATACGAGACATCTAAGTCATACAAGTAAAGAGATCTATTCATTGATAAGAAAAAGAAAAAACGTGAACGGTGATTGGATTGATGATAAAATAGAATCCTGGGTCGCGAACAGTGATTCGATTGATGATGAAGAAAGAGAATTCTTGGTTCAGTTCTCCACCTTAACGACAGAAAAAAGGATTGATCAAATTCTATTGAGTCTAACTCATAGCGATCATTTATCAAAGAATGACTCTGGTTATCAAATGATTGAACAACCGGGAGCAATTTACTTACGATATTTAGTTGACATTCATAAAAAGTGTCTAATGAATTATGAGTTCAATACATCTTGTTTAGCAGAAAGACGGATATTCCTTGCTCAGTATCAGACAATCACTTATTCACAAACCTCGTGTGGGGCTAATAGTTTTCATTTCCCATCTCATGGAAAACCCTTTTCGCTCCGCTTAGCCCTATCCCCCTCTAGGGGTATTTTAGTGATAGGTTCTATAGGAACTGGACGATCCTATTTGGTCAAATACCTAGCGACAAACTCCTATGTTCCTTTCATTACGGTATTTCTGAACAAGTTCCTGGATAACAAGCCTAAAGGTTTTCTTATTGATGATTCCGATATTGACGATATTGATGCTAGTGACGATATCGATGCTAGTGACGATATCGATGCTAGTGACGATATCGATGCTGGTGACGATATCCATCGTGACCTTGATACGGAGCTGGAGCTGCTAACTGTGATGAATGCGCTAACTATGGATATGATGCCAGAAATAGACCGATTTTATATCACCCTTCAATTCGAATTTGCAAAAGCAATGTCTCCTTGCATAATATGGATTCCAAACATTCATGATCTGGATGTGAATGAGTCGAATTACTTATCCCTCGGTCTATTAGTGAACCATCTCTCCAGGGATTGTGACAGGTGGTCCGCTAGAAATATTCTTGTTATTGCTTCGACTCATATTCCCAAAAAAGTGGATCCCGCTCTAATAGCTCCGAATAAATTAAATACATGCATTAAGATACGAAGGCTTCTTATTCCACAACAACGAAAGCGCTTTTTCACCCTTTCATATACTAGGGGATTTCACTTGGAAAAGAAAATGTTCCAGACTAATGGAGTCGGGTCCATAACCATGGGTTCCAATGCACGAGATCTTGTAGCACTTACCAATGAGGCCCTATCGATTAGTATTACACAGAAGAAATCAATTATAGACAATAATACAATTAGATCTGCTCTTCATAGGCAAACTTGGGATTTGCGATCCCAGGTAAGATCGGTTCAGGATCATGGGATCCTTTTCTATCAGATAGGAAGGGCTGTTGCACAAAATGTACTTCTAAGTAATTGCCCCATAGATCCTATATCTATCTATATGAAGAAGAAATCATGTAATGAAGGGGATTCTTATTTGTACAAATGGTATTTCGAACTTGGAATGAGCATGAAGAAATTAACGACACTTCTTTATCTTTTGAGTTGTTCTGCCGGATCGGTCGCTCAAGACCTTTGGTCTCTACCCGGACCCGATGAAAAAAATGGGATCACTTCTTATGGACTCGTTGAGAATGATTCTGATCTAGTTCATGGCCTATTAGAAGGAGAAGGCGCTCTGGCGGGATCAGAAAAAGATTGCAGTCAGTTTGATAATGATCGAGTGACATTGCTTCTTCGGCCCGAACCAAGGAACCTCTTAGATATGATGCAAAATGGATCTTGTTCTATCGTTGATCAGAGATTTATCTATGAAAAAGACGAATCGGAGTTTGAAGAAGGAGAAGGAGCCCTCGACCCGCAACAGATAGAAGAGGATTTATTCAATCACATAGTTTGGGCTCCTAGAATATGGAGCCCTTGGGGCTTTCTATTTGATTGTATCGA